CGGAGAATTAGATGCTCTTCCTGAGCAGGCCTTTTATTTAGTAGGTAATATCGATGAAGCTACCGCGAAGGCTATCAACTTAGAAATGGAGAGCAATTTGAAGAAATGACTTTAAATCTTTGTGTACTGACCCCTAATCGAATTGTTTGGGATTCAGAAGTGAAAGAAATCATTTTATCTACAAATAGTGGTCAAATTGGCGTATTACCGAATCATGCTCCTATTGCTACAGCTGTAGATATAGGGATTTTGAGAATACGCCTTAAGGACCAATGGTTAACGATGGCTCTGATGGGCGGTTTTGCTAGAATAGGCAATAATGAGATCACTGTTTTAGTAAATGATGCGGAAAAGGGTAGTGATATTGATCCACAAGAAGCTCAGGAAACTCTTGAAATAGCAGAAGCTAGTTTGAGAAAAGCTGAAGGAAAGAGACAAATAATTGAGGCAAATCTAGCTCTCCGACGAGCTAGGACAAGAGTCGAGGCTGTCAGTGCAATTTCATAACTAGTTGGTTCGTTCAAATAATCAAAAGAGTTTCTGTTTCTAAACCCTATTTTGATTGCATTCACTCGACAGAATCCAATTTTGATATAACGCAATTCAAAAATGAAATAAATAAAAATACAAAATCTATAAAAAGAGAAAAGGGTGGGGCAAAAAACTTATTAGATACCGGAGTCAATGGTATCTAATAAGTTCTACCTACTATTGGATTTGAACCAATGACTCCCGCCGTATGAAAGCAATACTCTAACCACTGAGTTAAGTAGGTCATTTATCATCCTAAAAAGAACCAAATGGAACCCATCCCGTCGATGGATTATAAATATCATATTCCTTATAAGCAATAATAATCGAACCAATACCACTCAAAAATTCAAAAATTTAGGATGTTGGATCATAGAATATTCATCTTGACAACAAATTATATACATGATAAAATATGCATCACAAGCACTAAGGGCTATAGCTCAGTTGGTAGAGCACCTCGTTTACACGCGCGCCAATGTTTTTTCAGGGGAATCCACCATACAATCCAAAAAATGGATCTTATTGAGAAATCTACGTCTTACTCTATAATAACTTTAAGAGAACAATAGCCTGACGAGAGGTTCGGTCCTATTTGAGTGCCCTTTTAGGTACCAAACAGGCCCCATCTTGAGATATTGATAAGGTGAATACCCGTATATTCAATGCCAGGCATAATGAGTATAAGGCCCTCAAAAAATCTCTTTTCGTCCTATGAACTTGAAGGTGTATGAAGTTTCATATTGGATTTTTTAAGCCGAACGATAGAGACTTCATTTAACTTCAAATTCGAGGCCAAAGGCAGACCTACGTCAAAATAACTTCACCTTTGAAACACTTTGGGAGTGCTCCTGAATTAGAATCCCAAATAATGAATCAGAGCACATGGAGCCATCTCCTTATCTTATTTTTCTGTCAAGAAAAAATATGGCGGATTGGCTGATATTTCTATCAGTTAATGAAAGAGCCCAATGCAAAAAAAATGCATGTTGGGTCTTTGAAACAGTTCATATCATTTTGATAATAATAAGTTTGGTCTGTTTTACCGAGAAGGTCTACGGTTCGAGTCCGTATAGCCCTATAAAAAAATGAATAAAATTCATATTTTCATTTGAAATAAAAAATTGTATAATTTTGATTTCTTCATTCTTGTTTGTTGCTTGTAACTGACCGGTTATTTCATTGAAACAAAATTTGTCCTAAAAACTCACTCACGAGAATCGTTTAAAGCAGAACAGAAAAGCCAAAAAACGGATTTCAAGGGATCGAATCCATTTTTTTCCAAACAAACCAAACCTTAGTCATTAATCATCGGAGGGAAATTCCATATGAATATGAATTTTCCTGCCCACAATCAAGGGGTTAAGCCAGTGATACTCCTTTTCTTTGGTATACCTTACCAATACCCGGCGAAGAACACCAAAACAAAAAGGGGGGGTGGTCTTCTTTTTCTGTATTCAATCAAGAGACAACCCCACCCAGATCTAATAAACGGAATATACCAACACTAAGATTAAGATATTCGAAATCCTGAGATGGAAATACCTACCCATTCTCGTACATTTGAATACTTGTTCTATTCTAAATTACTAAGAAAAAAACCCCCCGACTCTATTCCTAAAAAATGAAAAAATCAAAATATCGAACTCACATTTTGATAAAGAAAATTCAAATAATCAAAAGAATAATAAATTTGAAATTCTTAAACACAAAATAATAATTCTATTTGCTTTCTTTAGGAAGAATCCTGGGCGAAAACAAGAAAATTTGTCTAAGTGTAACATCTAGAGTTATACTAACTAAAGCAATTAAAGAAAATTGAACTAAAAAAATGAAGTAGACTGGAAATAGGATCCCGATCAAGTCAGTCGATAAATCTTCAAATGAGATATGCCCTGGAATAATCAAAGGAAACTAGACAGTTTGGTCAAAATGAATTCTTGTTTTGACTAACTAGTTATCGATGACT